AGCGAAGGTTACGTTTTCCAATTTCTTATATAGAGATCTAATTGTTCTAGTCAACTTTTTTATTCATAGCTATAGCTGCAAGTTACCATGACATAATAGATCGGTGACCCGACATTTATAGAAAGCGAGAGTAGAGATTTTCAATCATGGAAATCAAAAAAGTGATAAAGAAAAAGAGCCGGCTATCGGAATCGAACCGATGACCATCGCATTACAAATGCGATGCTCTAACCTCTGAGCTAAGCGGGCGGATATAAGAGCAATAGTGTATAGGAATACAGGAAACTATCGGATCTTAGCTATTACCTAGTGATTCTTCTTCTTTTTTATTTCATTTATTGATTATTGAAATTTCTTCTATTTCTTAGTTATTAGTTATATATTTTATATATTTTAGATTCTATTTAGAAAATAGAAAAGAAGATATAAATATATCAATGAAATTAGAATTCAAAATAAAAAAGAAAAAGAATGAATATCGACCGTTCCACTATTCAAAGATGCACCGTAAAAATGAAGGAGGAGAAAAGGCATATATATATATGTGGGATATATCTATCCATATTGAATTGCGGATACATCAATGATAGAATCATTTCGTATTGAAACAAATAGGGTTAGAGATGAAATGATAGAATATAGAGAATATAGATAGGGTGGGCAAAAAAAGAAAATAGCAGCATACACTTTTTCAATATAGTAATCATTACCTAACGAATTCAATAGTGCCAATATAAATGAAAGAGGTGGATGGAATTACAACTGGATCCTTGTCTCAAAGGAAAGGGGATATGGCGAAATTGGTAGACGCTACGGACTTGATTGGATTGAGCCTTGGTATGGAAACCTGCTAAGTGGTAACTTCCAAATTCAGAGAAACCCTGGAACTAAAAATGGGCAATCCTGAGCCAAATCTTTGTTTTGAGAGAAAAAACGATGGAAAATGAGAATAAAAAGGGATAGGTGCAGAGACTCAATGGAAGCTGTTCTAACGAATGAAATTGACTACGTTACGTTAGTAGCTAAAACCCTTCTATCGAAATGACAGAAAGGATAACCTTATATACCTAATACGTACGTATACATACTGACATAGCAAACGATTAATCACAACCCAAATCTTATATCGAATCCTATTATAGTATGAGATAAGGATCTATAGAAACCCTCTATTTCTACATTTCTATTCTCTATGAATTAGAATGATAGAGATCAAAAAATATATGAAAAATGGAAGAGTTATTGTGAATCAATTCCAATTGAAGTTGAAAAAAGAATAGAATTCGAATATTCAGTGATCAAATGATTCATTCCAAAGTTTGATATATCTTTTGAAGATTAATCGGACGAGAATAAAGAGAGAGTCCCTTTTTACATGTCAATACCGACAACAATGAAATTTATAGTAAGAGGAAAATCCGTCGAATTTTTAAATCGTGAGGGTTCAAGTCCCTCTATCCCCAATAAAAAGCCCATTTTACTTCCTCGCTCTTTATTTATCCTCATCCTCTTTCTTTTTTTTTCATCAGTGGCTCAGTTTAAACAAAATGAAATATCGTTCTAATTTCATTTACTCTGTTCTTTCACAAAAGGATACAAATAGAAATCCTCGTATCTTCTTCCAATCCAATCTCATTTGTTTTGTATAATACGATATGAACATATATGTTCAAGGAATCTCCGTTATTGAATCATTCATAGTCCATATCTTTTTCCTTACATTTACAAAGTAGGATGATGCACGGGAAATCGTCGGGATAGCTCAGTTGGTAGAGCAGAGGACTGAAAATCCTCGTGTCACCAGTTCAAATCTGGTTCCTGACACGCGAATAATGTATCGGATAGATATTCATACCTCATACAAATGAAATTAATTCATTGAGACGGATCGGGATAGATATTCTTTCCTTTTTTTTTCATTTGTATTTTTTTCCTCAATGATAAAAAACCCCTTTTTTTACTTATACGACACGACTCCAGATTTCATTTCAATTTCAATCAATGAGCATCTTGAATTTCATAGAAATTGGGCGTAATATAGTCTTTACGTAAAGGCCAGCCTATCCAAGTCGAAGGTAAAACTTGTGATTAGTAGTAAAACATCGATTCTCCTGTTGATACACAGTTCTATCTTCAAATATTTTTTGGGATATTTTCTTACGAAGTTTCGTTATAGCATCTATAATTGTCTCTGGCTTAGGCGGACAGCCTGGCAAATAGACATCCACAGGAATTAGCTTATCGACTCCGCGAACAGTACTATAAGAATCAGTACTGAACATCCCTCCTGTAATAGGAAAGGCTCCCATAGCAATGACATATTTTGGTTCAGGCATTTACTCATAGAATCTTACTAAAGAGGGAGCCATTTCATTGTTACTGTTCCGGCTGTTAACATGAGGTCTGCTTGCCTTGGGCTCGATCTTGGCACCAACCCATAACGATCAAAGTCGAATCGCGAGCCTATTAATGAAGCAAATTCAATGAAACAACAACTGGTACCATAGAGAAGCGGCCATAAACTGGAAAGTCTTGACCAATTCGAGAGATCATTCGATGTAGTTGAAATAATTGAATTGGGGGTTGTTTGGTTAAGTAATAGAAACTCAACCAAATTCATAACTGTTTCAATGTCATCCTTTCTTTCCCTTTTCTTTTGATTGTCTAAATATTCAGCTAAGACCATTCCAACGCTCCTTTTCGCCATGCATAAACTGAACCCACAATTGGGATAAGCGCGAAAATGAAAGCTTCTATAAATACAGATACACCCAATACATCAAAGCTCATTGCCCATGGATAAAGAAAGACCGTTTCAACATCAAAAACAACAAAAACGAGAGCAAACATGTAATAGCGAATTCGGAATTGTACCCAAGCATCCCCCATGGATTCTATACCTGATTCATAACTAGAAAACTCTTCTGGACCTTCCCTAATCGGGGCTAAAATCCCAGAAATGACAAATGCCAAGATAGGAATAACGCTTGATATTATTAGGAATGCCCAGAAAATATCATATTCGTGAAGCAGAAACATAAAAGTACTCCTATGAATGTGGAGTAGGCTGAATTATTCCATTTGAATTAGAATTTTCAAATCATCTAGAACTTCTTAGATGAAACAAGAAAAGAATTTTGATCAAATAAAGCCGCATAGTTGAGAGTTTGTTTGCTGTAGGACATACCTTGTTTCAAGATTCATCTAATGTCATCCCACTTCTCTTTTTTCTTTTTTTTTTCGATTCTATTTCTATATGTGATGTGTAGACATAGCATGCTCTTACACTTAGTTATTTTTATTTTATATTCTACTTATTCTTATACTTATTATCTTATGTATATTTTTTCTATTTCATATGGATCTTCTATCTTAGAAATAGAAAGTGAAAGTAAAGAATCCCTTATCTTATATCTTATAGTAAAGAAGAAATGAAAGAAATTCAATAATTAAGAATTCAATAAAGAAATTACAAATTCAATTAAAAACAATTAAAAAAAAAGAAGAAAAATATCATATGTAATTCATTCATGATTCATGAAAGTGGATGAAGAGAGATGGATATTTGATCCGAGATTTGACAAATACCAATTGGGTCCGTTGGAATGAATTATTGTGCTTATTTTATTGTTCCTACTACTACTCAAATTTCTATACAAAACAAAAATGGAATGTATTAGGGCTATACGGACTCGAACCGTAGACCTTCTCGGTAAAACAGAGAAAACTGATTATTATCGAAATGATTCGAACTGTTTCAAAGACCCAACATGCATTTTGTTGCATTGGGCTCTTTCATCAACTGATGTAAAGATCAGTTAGTCCACCATATTTTGTCTTTAGAGGAAGATAAGAAGATAATGAGATGGCTCCATGTGCTCTGATTCATTATTTGTATCCTGATCTAGGAGCAATACCAAAGTGTTTCAAAGAAGGGTGACCTTTCTTTAGGTCTGCCTTCGGCCTAGATCAACCTAAGTGAAATGCAGTCTCTATCGCTCCGCTGCAAGAGTCAAATATGAGACTTCATACACCTCAAAGCTCATAGGACGAAAAGAGGTTCTTTTGAGATCCTTATACTCATTATGCCTGGCATTGAATGGACTGGGCATTTACCTTACAATGGCAGGTTCTATTTGATTTGGCGCCGGAATTCGCACCTGAGAACCAGATCAAACCAAATTTGTCAGGCTATTTTTCTCTTGTTCTCTCGAATCTACGGAGTAAGACATTGATTTCTCAAAAAAAAATATAAATTATGGTCATTGCATAATGGGTTCCCTTGAAAAACATTGGCGCACGTGTAAACGAGGTGCTCTACCTAACTGAGCTATAGCCCTTGTCATAAACATCTTATTTTAACATAGAGACAATTTCTTGTCAAGAAGGGTATCCCATAATCCCACATGATAACTCTCTGATCCATTTATGTTCACTGGTAAAAGATTTCTATTGCTTAGAAAACATATTTTACCTATAATCCATCGAAGTGATGGAGACCTTTTTTGTGGTGATAAATGACCTACTTAACCCAGTGGTTAGAGTATTGCTTTCATACGGCGGAAGTCATTGGTTCAAATCCAATAGTAGGTAGAACTTATTAGATACCGGATTTCATGGTATCTAATAAGTTTTTCTACCCATCCTCTTTTTTTCGTTCTATCATCAGATTAATCAAATTAGACTTCATTGTGTTCCATTTGTGGAATCAAGATGTAGTGTGTAGTGTATAATAAAGAACTCTTTTGATTTTGATTGAATGTATTGACTACTAATAGGAAATCACTTTGACAGCTTCTACTCGTGTCCTAGCCCGTCTGAGAGCTAGATTTGCCTCAATTGCTTGTCTCTTACCCTCAGCTCTAGTCAAGTTAGCTTCAGCTATTTCAAGAGTTTGTTGAGCTTCTTGTGGATCAATGTCAGTACTAATTTCCGCACCATTTCCTAAAATGGTGATCTCATTATTACTTATTCTAGCAAAACCGCCCATAAGAGCCACCGTTAACCATCGGTCGTTTAGCCGTATTCTCAAAAGACCTATATCTACAGCCGTGGCAATGGGGGCATGGTTTGGTAATACCCCAATTTGTCCACTATTAGTAGATAAAATAATCTCTTTCACTTCGGAATCCCAAATCATTCGATTAGGAGTCAGTACACAAAGATTTAAGGTCATTTCTTCAATTTGTTCTCCTCTTCTAAGTTCATAGCTTTCGCGGTAGCTTCATCGATGTTACCCACCAAATAAAAGGCCTGCTCGGGAAGACCGTCTAATTCTCCGGAAAGGATGAATTGAAACCCCCGAATTGTTTCTGCGAGACCAACATATTTCCCTGGAGAACCAGTAAAGACTTCTGCCACAAAGAAGGGTTGTGATAAGAAACGCTCAATCTTGCGTGCTCTTGCTACAGTTAAACGATCTTCTTCGGATAATTCGTCCAACCCAAGGATAGCTATAATGTCCTGAAGTTCTTTGTAACGTTGTGAAGTTTGCTTAACCCTTTGCGCAGTTTCATAATGTTCCTCGCCAACGATCCGAGGTTGTAACATAGTTGACGTTGAATCCAAGGGATCTACTGCTGGATAAATACCTTTGGCAGCTAATCCTCTTGATAATACGGTAGTAGCATCTAAATGTGCAAATGTCGTGGCAGGAGCAGGGTCGGTCAAATCATCCGCAGGTACATAAACTGCTTGGATCGATGTTATGGATCCTTCCTTGGTAGAAGTAATTCTTTCTTGCAAAGAACCCATTTCTGTACTAAGGGTAGGTTGATAACCCACTGCAGAAGGCATTCTACCTAATAAGGCAGAGACTTCGGCAGAGACTTCGGACCCTGCTTGAACGAAACGAAATATATTGTCGATGAATAGAAGTACATCTTGCTCATTAACATCCCGAAAATATTCCGCCATAGTTAGGGCGGTCAAGCCAACTCTCATACGAGCTCCTGGCGGTTCATTCATTTGACCATAGACTAGAGCCACTTTGGATTCTGCAATATTCTTTTCATTAATCACCCCGGATTCTTTCATTTCCATGTAGAGATCATTCCCTTCACGAGTACGTTCACCTACTCCGCCAAATACGGATACGCCTCCGTGAGCTTTGGCAATGTTGTTGATCAATTCCATGATGAGTACTGTTTTACCCACTCCAGCTCCCCCAAATAGTCCGATTTTTCCTCCACGGCGATAGGGGGCTAAAAGATCCACCACTTTAATCCCTGTTTCAAAGATTGATAATCTTGTATCTAACTGTATGAAGGCGGGTGCAGATCTATGAATAGGAGATGTTGTGCGAGTATCGACAGGACCTAAATTATCAACGGGCTCTCCAAGAACGTTGAAAATTCGTCCGAGAGTAGCTCCCCCGACTGGAACACTTAGAGGAGCTCCCGTGTCAATCACTTTCATTCCTCTCATCAGACCATCTGTAGCACTCATAGCTACAGCTCTCACTCGATTATTTCCTAATAATTGTTGTACTTCACAAGTTACATTAATTTGCTGACCAACAGTATCTCGACCTTTAATTACCAAAGCATTATAAATATTAGGCATCTTGCCCGGTGGAAAAATTACATCCAGTACTGGGCCAATAATTTGAGTGATACGCCCTAGGTTTTGTTCTTCAAGTGTAGAAACCACAGGATCAGAAGTAGTGGGATTGCTTCTCATAATCATAAATCATAATAAATATGTCAAAATCCTTTTTTGAAAAGTATTGAATCGAAAATCAATATCCGATAACAAGTTGATCGGTTAATTCCATAAGAAAGAAATGGGAGTTAGCATTTGATTGAGTTGGTACCACCCAATCGAATCCAATTCAATCCTTTACTCAGTGAATGAGTCAATTTTCAATCCTTTCTATTTTACTATTGTATTTTTTTTCTTTTTTTTTTTTATTTGTGTTGTGCATGTGTTGTGCACCTATTCTTCTTTATATATCATAATATATCATATCTGTTCCCTTTTCTAGATGAATTATGACTCTTTTCACATCTAGGATTTACATATACAACATATATTACTGTCAAGAGAGGGGCCGGGGTCCTCTATTCTTTCTTTTTCTTTCTATATTAGACTATATTAGATAGATATATTAGATAGAATATTAGCTATTTCTATTTACTATATTATAGATATATATATCTTTATATATCTTTATATATCTTTCTATCTTGAATATCTTTACTTTAGAGTTTATTCATTCTATAATTTCTTAATTCTAATTTAGAATTCTATTTCTATTCAATTGAAATTGAATATTTATTTTATCTATTTTTTTTTTTCTTTTTTTCTATTCATTAGAAAAATGAGTATGAAGAATAATGAATATGATATAGAATATGAATAGAAAAAAGATTAAGAAGGTGATCAATTCCATTAGAAATAGAAATCTTCAAAACGAAGATTGGGTTGCGCCATATATATCAAAGAGTATAAAATAATGATGTATTTGGTGAATCAAATACATGGTCCAATAACGAACCC